ACATTAATTCGATTCATTCCATTTTATTATTAAATAAAAAAAAATGAAATTTTTCGAATTTTAGAATATTAAAGATTATAACGATTAAAGTAAAAGCGGGTAGCGGGAATCGAACCCGCATCGTTAGCTTGGAAGGCTAGGGGTTATAGTCGACGTTGATTCATCATTTTTAACGTCTCTAATTCAAAACTGAACGTGAAACTTTGGTTTCATTCGGCTCCTTTATGGAAGATGGATAAATTCCCAGATTCAGACATGAACGAAATAAAAAAATCCGACCCATAACGTCTATGTCAGCTTTTCTGTCTGAATCTATTCAGAACAACCCGCTTTCTAGACGATCCCTATAGAAAAGAGGAGGGTTATATTCTAACAATCTTTCTAATTACTTCGTTCTCTACTTCTATTTGAAAGAATCCTTAGGAAAAGCGTTTTGTTTCCACCGAGCTAAAAAAATTTCTCGATGTCTTTAGTAAACCAAAGACATTGTTTAATAGCTGTTTTGCTTCAATTTCCTCTATATAAATTTTCAATTATATAAATTGAAAATTGAAGATTTAGTTACGATTAGAAATACACTTTTTATCTTTATCCATGGGTCCGTTACTCATACTCATTCAATTGGAAGTATTGATCCAATAAAAAAAATTATGTTTCGTAATCTCATAATCCAATTTTTCCATTTTAAATTGATTCTTGGATACAAATCACGAGAATGTATATTCTTCCTCGAATTTTTCATTGAGAGGTAAAGGATTCAATCCTTTTAAGAACTAAAGTTTTTGTTCGGAATGAATATATGAATATGAATCAAACCGAAAGACCCTTTAACTATATAGGGGGTTGTAGAACGAATCACACTTTTACCACTAAACTATACCCGCTACAATCCGATTATTGTATATAATCGGACCTTTTGTCGACCCTAATCAAAAGTAAAACAAAAGATCAGAAAAAAATCATGAAAACGAGAGCGTTTACGTGTTGTATCAGAGGACCTAATGAGATTAGGAAAAGAGGATTCATTTAATTTAAATAACTAAATACCAAGTGTTTTTTTGCCCGAGGTTTTTGACCTATACGTCTCGAACTTAAGCCATAACACAAAAATGGATTGTGTCAAGAAACGACAGTTCCCTTTTTCTTATTTAAACTGGAATAAAAGGACTAACTAAGAAAGAAACGGCACTTTGATTCGATATCATTTGATTCTATATCATAGAAATTGAAAAAGTTTTTTATTTATTTTTAATCGCAATAACAAGCAAGTGTTTTTCTTTTTTTTTTTCAAAATTCAAAAATATTTTTATTTATGATTCGTTGGAACAAAAGGGCGGGCCCGGCTAAGTACTGACCAGGCCGGGCCGTGAAACTAAAAAGCCCCTTCGGACGAAATCAAAAAATAATAGTCTATACTATGACGGGCGTTTTCAAGCCTTATTTTTTATAATGTAACATAGTATTATCCTTTTTCAATTGGGAGGAGAGATGGCTGAGTGGACTAAAGCGTCGGATTGCTAATCCGTTGTACGGGTTTTTCGTACCGAGGGTTCGAATCCCTCTCTTTCCGTTTTTGTTGATGACTTGGTATTTTCTTTCGAATTTATCGCGAGCTCTTTTTTTATTTAATTAATAGTTAAAAATGAATAGTTAAAGAAGTTTAAGGATGTGGAATAGATAAAATCTTACTAATAACAGTTTAAAATCAAGCAAAGAAAACAAAAACCTTATCTTTTATTCTTCACGTCCAGGATTACGTCCTGGATCATTAGACAGGAATCCGAAGATAAAGAGAGAAACAAAGAATATCACTACCGTGTAAACAAATAGTTTGAGAGTAAGCATTACACAATCTCCAAGATTTTTTTTAGGAAAAAAGAGAATAGATTCTCCACTTTTATACCGCATACCCTACTTTTTTATTTTGACACCAAGAAATGCAGTGGGGTGATCCGGATTTGTCGCGGTTGTACAATAATTTCAATATTTGAATTGAGGGTGTAGGACTTATCTGATCTTATCAATTCTACGAATTTTTTTTTCGAATAAATAATGAATTTATCTGGGACTTTATTAAAAATATCATCGAAAACTTACAGCAGCTTGCCAAACAAAGGCTAAGAGAAAAAAGAACAGAGGTATTACTGGCATAATATCTACAATTGGATTCAAAAAAGCGTAGGCTTCGGGCAATTTGGCGACGAAAAAATTACTGGAAAAAAGAGCAGAATTAAGGTAGATACAGATTAAACTAAATATATTAAGCATAACAAACATTTTGTTTTGGGGATAATTGTATTTTTTTTGATTGAGTTATTAATAAATTGAGTTTTTTATTATTATAAATATGTTATTATTGATAGAAGAAAAAAAATGAATAAAAAGAAAATAAGATAGACCAAAAAACTTTCTTTGATTTGAACTCACCCAATCAAAAATCCTTCTATATCTCAAATCAAAAGAGAATAGAATAAATCATACTTTCGTACAATATCTTAATTGAATTATATGTAATGATCAATAAATTCAGTTTAATTCTATGTCTACATGTATAGTCTACATGTATAAAAATTCTAGTAATCTATTTTATAAATAATAGATATTTAGACTGGAGTTGACGAATAACCCGTACCAATATTAGTGTTTATTAGTGTCTAATAGAAAAAAATGGGGCGTGGCCAAGTGGTAAGGCAACGGGTTTTGGTCCCGCTATTCGGAGGTTCGAATCCTTCCGTCCCAGATCATATCCCGTATATAATTATTATTATATAATGTGATCATTATATTAATATATTGATAATATATATATCATACATAATAAAATAATATATATAAAATATATATCATAATAAAATATATAAAAAAAAAATTGCCTTTTCGAACAGCCTTCTGTATTAAGAATAGAATATTGGTATAGAATGTGATTCTTATTTCTTTTTTTAATAATCTGCGGAATCATATCTTTTTCACAAATTTAATCGAGTTCAAATAACACGCATATGAAATAGGAAATTTCATTCATTTGCGATTCGTTAAGATAGTACCTATTTTACAGATTTTACAGTATAAATATGAAAAAATAACAACATAAAATTTCAATCTTCCCTTACATCAGTGTTTTTTTATCTATCTTTTTTTACTCACAGATGGTTTAATCCAATATCCAATATGGATTTCTCTCTCTCTTACTGATGATAAAAAAAGAAAGGTCCTTGCTGGAAAACTTTATGTTATGCAAAATACAAATAATTGTATAATTGTATCGGATAGGAAATTTTTCAATCAATTAAATCTTTGTAAAGAACTCTTATGAGTTCTTGGTACTTGAAGAAGTGTGAAATTGTTGAATTTATCCTATCACTATTACGTTACTTGAAGATACAGATTCAAAATAACTTGTTTATTCGTGTTATATTAGTTATAATTAGTTAACTAATTTGATTTTTACAATAAAAATATTCTAAATTTTTAAATTTAGAAAAAAAAAATTATTTCTATTTTATAGAATTTCCAGTATTTAATTCTATTAATCTAAAAAAATAGGGTTAAATAGATTACTATGTACCGACCGAACCAATGATTATTCATGATTCCATAATTGAATCAATTACATATGGGTTCCAAACTGAAGGAATGTTATGGTAAAACTTCGTTTAAAACGATGTGGTAGAAAGCAACGTGCGACTTGAAGGACATGATCAGCTGTGGAGTCTTACATCCACCATTTTTTTATATATTATATAGGAATGAAAGTGCTCTTGGCTCGACATCATTTGTTCTGTTCCGCTGGAACCCTCTTTTTTTTTGGGGGGGGGTGATGTAATTATAGTACAGGATGGAGCTCGAGTAGAAAGATTTTTTTTTCAGGGGCAATAATCTAGGGTTAGTATCAATCAATAAATTGGAACAACTTCGTAAGTATATTTTCGATACATAAACCTAAAAGGTTCTATTTGAGAAAATTTCCAATTCAAAAGGAAGGTGTATTACGCAGGAATCAACCATTCGTATGATTCTTTGACAGAAAGAAATCACAAAAAATGATATGTTGCTGCCGTTTTGAAAGGATTTAAAGATCACCGAAGTAATGTCTAAACCCAATGATTCAAGGCAAAGATCCTGGAACAAGTAAATACCTTTTTCAATTGTCTTAACAACTAGATCAGAATGAAGAATCAAAATAGATTCTAAAGGAGACAGACAATAAAAGGGTTAGAGACCACTCAATAAATGAAATATCTAAAAGGGTTCTCTTTTGAGTTATTTCAGAGTTATCCAACTTGAGTTATGAGGGTGCAAATACGACTAATTTTATTTTTTGTTGGGTAAGAATAAGAAAAAAAGTACTTAAATCAATAGTCTAATTAATTTGATGATTTTATGGATATATTTGATATTGTAATTCGATACATAGACATAATTTCTAATTTTCTCGAGCCGTACGAGGGGAAAACTTCTTATACGTTTCTAGGGGGGGGTATTGTTCATCTATCCCAATGGGCCATTTATCGAATCGTTGCAATTGATGTTCGATCTCGACGAGAGGGAAGAGATCTTCGGAAAGTGGGTTTTTATGATCCGATAAAGAATCAAATCTATTTAAATGTTCCTGCTATTCTAGATTTCCTTGAAAAAGGCGCTCAACCTACAGGAACTGTTCATGATATTTCAAAAAAGGCGGGGGTTTTTACGGAACTTCGCCTTAATCAACAAACAAAATTCAATTAATGAAATAAAATCGAAAAAAGAAGGTGTGGATGACTTGTATATAGCTTTGTATAACCTTTTCTTTGCTAGTTCCTCTTTTGTTCTATTCATATCATACTTCCGTTTAGTATTGTTACTTTTAGTATTGTTACTATAGAATGGTGTCGTTTATTTATAACGACAAAAAATGGATTTCGATTTTATTGATATAATAATGGATCCAATAATTTAAAATCGAAATAAAATAGTATAGAAATAGAAAAAGATCAAGTGAATAAATAAGAAATGACGTAGAAGAAATTGGGTCTATAGACATAAAAATTTGCATTACCGTCAATGGGGTGATTTTCGTTGGAACTCTACGAACAAAAAAAAACAAAGGACTAAACCTGTTTATTTTAGTTATTGAATAAACCTCATTTTTTTCTACTTCTCCCCCGTCTTCCTTAATTTAGTCTTCCACCTATATTATATATAGTGCCAATCCAACACAAGTCCTTAGTTTTTTTATATTTCAATTTAAAAAATTTGAATTTGATTAATTTTAATTGATTGAAATCAGAATTGTTAGTTCGATTTAGAGTTTGTTTTATCTTTTGTATGCTTTTCTCAATATTCATATTGACAACAGTGTATCAAATAAATATAATCCGATCGTGGATAAATGGATCCATTTATCCCTGTTCCATAGATTTTATTTCATTTAAATAATGGGTTCTTGGATTTTCTGTCATACAAAAAGTCTTTTTTGATTAAGATTAAAATCAATAAAACTCGATATATACTAATTAATGGGTAATATAAGAGACAATAGGCGGTCTATAAACTTTGACTTTATCCCTATTTTATCTTTTATCTGAGAATTTTTTGTATTTTCGTCGGATTTGTTCATTTTTATTGTGAACAGAGTGGATTAGAATTTTTTTTTTATTTTTTTTTTTAATGGTTTGATTGCATTGTGCCATTCAATTTCGTTATTTATTGGGATTCTGATTGTATCTACGCATTCTAATTAGTTTTTTGGGGTTGCTAACTCAACGGTAGAGTACTCGGCTTTTAAGTGCGGCTAGCATCTTTTACACATTTGTATGAAGCAAGAGATTCGTCCATACCATCGGTAGAGTTTGGAAGACCACGACTGATCCTGAAAGGAATGAATGGAAAAAGCAGCATGTCGTAGCAATGGATAATTCTGAGAATATTTCATTCTTACTGAATAGGTCCCAAATCTTATTTCAATTGTTTAAATTCGTGGTGTCTAACAATTTTTTAAAAAGAATCTTTTGGGGGGTCGAGTGAATAAATGGGTAGAGCCTTACTATAAGGTTCCAATTATAGGGAAATAAAAAGTAACGAGCTTCTGTTCTTCATTTTTGAATGATTACCCCATCTAATTAGACGTTAAAAATATATTAGTGCTTAATGCGGGAAAGGCTTTTCTGATGAGTGGATTAGAAATTTCTTATGAGTCCTAACTATTAGCTATTCCACTTTATGGGGTAGAGATAAATGTGTAGAAGAAGGCAGTATATTGATAAAGAGATTTTTTTTTTCAAAATCAAAAGAGCGATTGGATTGAAAAAATAAAGGACTTCTAACTACCTTGTTATCCTATAAATGAACATAAGGGGCTAGAGAGTCCGTTGATGAGTTTGACTTGTTTCCGAGGTATCTCGTTTTTTCTTACTATAAATACCTTGTTTTGACTGTATCGTACTATGTATCATTTGATAACCCAATAAATTACCTATTTCTTTTCTGGTTCAAATCGAATTTTAAATGGAAGAATTTCAAGGATATTTAGAATTAGATAGATCTCAGCAACATGACTTCCTATACCCACTTATCTTTCGGGAGTATATTTATGCACTTGCTCATGATCGTGGTTTAAATAGATCCGTTTTGTTGGATAATGTAGGTTATGACAAGAAATCTAGTTTACTAATTATAAAACGTTTAATTAGTCGAATGTATCAACAGAATCATTTTCTTATTTCCGTTAATGATTCGAATCAAAATCGATTTTTGGGGTACAACAAAAATTTGTATTCTCAAATGATATCGGAGGGATTTGCAGTCATTGTGGAAATTCCGTTTTCCCGAAGATTAGTATCTTCCTTAGAGGAGACAGAAATCGTAAAATCTTATAATTTACGATCAATTCATTCAATATTTCCTTTTTTCGAGGACAAATTCCCACATTTAAATTATGCATCAGATGTACTAATACCCTACCCCATTCATCTGGAAATCTTGGTTCAAAACCTTCGCTACTGCGTGAAAGATCCCTCTTCTTTGCATTTATTACGGCTCTTTCTTCACGAGTATTGTAATTGGAATAGTCTTATTACTCCAAAAAAATATATTTTTGCAAAAAGTAATCCAAGATTATTCTTGCTCCTATATAATTCTTATGTATGTGAATACGAATCCATTTTACTTTTTCTCCGTAACCAATCTAATCATTTACGATTAACCTCTTCTGGGATCTTTTTTGAGCGAATATGTTTTTATGAAAAAAGAAAATATCCTGTTGAAGAAGTCTTTGCTAACGATTTTCCGGCCACCTTATGGTTCTTCAAGGATCCTTTTATGCAGTATGTTAGATATCGAGGAAAATCTATTCTGGCATCAAAAGAAACTCCTCTTCTGATGAATAAGTGGAAATATTATCTTGTCAATTTTTGGCAATGTCATTTTTATGTATGGTCTCAACCAGGAAGAATCCATATAAACCAATTATCCAAGCATTCCCTTGATTTTTTGGGTTATCTTTCAAGCATACGACCGAAT